ATGGCTCTGGAGGGTTCCAAATGAATTGGCTTATTCGAAAAAAGCCTTTATCTTTGAAAAATCTATTTCGTACCCCGTACTGCATGATTTCACCCTGCAAGAACTCCGAATCATTCTGCTCATACTCATCCTCCTCCTCTTCTTCTTCGGAATATTCCTCTCGTGCACGGGCCAGCATCATTTGGAAGAGCTCAAAATAATCCAGTTCAGGCTCCGCTTCACGAGGCCACCTGTCCAAAAATGACTTGGCCCAATAGGGAAATTCCAATTCATCGGTCCTTTCGAAAAAATCAAATAGATTGAAACCAGGGTGCCATATTCTAGGAGACCCAATTATGTTATGGAATGAACCCATCTCTACCGTATTCAGGAGGGGGGATCTTTCCCCTTCCTCTTCTCCAACCCCCGATTCGTCATCTTCTTCAAACTCCGATTCGCCTTTTTCTTCAAACCCCGATTCGCCTTCTTTTTCATAGATAAATTTCTGATCAACGATACAACAAGATCCATTTTGAATCATATATAACGGATTCCTTGGTTCGGACCGAAGAAGCAATGTCACTCGATCATTATCAAACTGACTGCAATCTTTTTCTGTCCGTGAGGATCCCACCAGAGCGACTTCTAGTTCTAATAGGCCATTAACTAGATCAGAATCATTCCGACCGAATCTAAAAGAAGCGCTGAGCCTTGGATCACCGGGTCTGAGTGTAGACCAAAGATCTTGAGCGACCGATCCGGCAGAACAACTCAAAAGATAAAGAAGTATCGTTAATCTCTTCATGCTCATTCCAAGTTCGAAGTACCATTTGGACAAATAAGAATCCCCTGCCACACCGAAGGTTTTCCTTATAAAGAGAGATATAGGATCTATGGGGCAATTACTTAGGCAATAACCTAGAAGTACATTTTGTGCAACAGCCCTTCCTATTTGATAGAAAACGACCCCATGCTCCCTAACCGGTCTTACCCGGTATCGATACTCCCAAATTTGTCTATGAAGAGCGGATCTAATTGTATTCATGTCTATAATTGATTTCTTCTGTGCAAGACTAATTGATAGGGCCTCATTGGTAAGTGCTACAAGATCTCGTGCACAGGGATCCATGGTTATGGACCCGAATCCGTTAGTATGGAACATTTTCTTTTCCAAGTGAAATCCCCTAGTATAGGAAAGAATGAAAAAGTGCTTTCGCCGTTGTGGAATAAGAGGCTTTCGCATCTTAATGCATGTATTGAATTTATTCGGAGCTATTAGACCGGGATCCAGTTTTTTGGGAATATGAGTCGAAGCAATAACAAGAAAATTTCTAGTGGAACCTCTTTCACAATCTCTGTCGATATAGTTCTCTAATATACCGAGGGATAAGTAATTCGACTCCCTCACAGACATATCATGAATGTTTGGAATCCATATTATGCAATGGGACATTGCTTTTGCGAATTCTAATCGAACTAATTGTAATTGAAAGGTGGTATCAAACGGGAACATTTCTACTGTCGACGTCGTATATATAGTTAGCGCTTCCATCCTAGTTATCCACAGCTCCATATCAAAATCAAAGTCAGCATCGATATCGCCAATATCATCAAAATCGTCATCATCAAAATCGTCATCATCCAAATCATCATAATCAAAAACGCCGCCCTCAAGCTCATCCAACTCACTATCGTCCATCATAAACTCTTTAGGCTCGTCATCCCGAAACTCGTCCGTAAATAACATAATGAAAGGAAAATAGGAGTTTTTCGCTAGGTATTTGACCAAACAGGATCGTCCAAGTCCTTTAGAACCTATCACTAAAATATTCCTAGAAGGGGATAGGACTGAGCGAAACGAAAAGGGTCTTGGTCTTGCGCGAAGATGAGATGGGAAATGAGAACTATTAGTCCTACACGAGGTTTGTAAATAAGTGAGTGTCTGATAATGAGCAAGGAAGATCCGTTTTTCTGCTAAACAGGATCTATTGAACTCATAATTCATTAGATACTTTTTATGAATGTCAACTAAGTATCGTAAGTAAATTGATCCCGGTTGTTCAACCGTTTGATAACCAGAGTCGTTTTTTGATAAATGATCACTATGAGTATGAGTCAGACTCAATAGAATTTGATCCATCCTTTTTTTTGTCGTTAAGGTGGAGAAATGAGCCAAGAATCGTTCTTCTTCCTCATCAGCATCAATCCATTTACTGTTCTCAAACAACCAGGATTCTGTTTTATCATCAACCCAATCAACGTTCACGAGTGACCAAGATTCTATTTGATCAGAAAGAAAATCACCGTTCCCTTTTATTTTTATTATCAATGAATAGATCTCTTTACTTGTACGACTTAGATGTCTCGTATTTCTCGAAAAAGCGATTCGATTGATGGGATTTGGTAGAATACTGATGAGATAGCTAAGAAAATAGTTCTTCTTAGAACGTATGAATTTGACCCCATAAGCGGGACCACCACCCAATAGCATGTTGCCGCCAGAAACATAACCCAGTATTTC